TTCTACATGCATAGGAATTTAATAAACTACTGGAATATTAGCTATTAACTTTCCATTCTTAGTTATTCATAATTAATAATAAAAAAAAGAAAATAATCGAACGTTCAAGTATTGAAAATTACACGAGAAAAATGAGAGGAAGAGGGGCATATATACTAAAATGTGGTATATATCCATCTATATTGAATTGCGGATACAGAAATGATAGAATCATTTCTGATTAGACTAAATTATGGGTCTCCGATAGACCTGAAAAAGGGTAGACAAAAAAATAAGAATTAAAGAAATTGAAGAATAAAATAAAATAAATTAAAGAATAAGGGGATATGGCGAAATTGGTAGACGCTACGGACTTAATTGGATTGAGCCTTGGTATGGAAACTTACTAAGTGGATAACTTTCAAATTCAGAGAAACCCTGGAATAAAAAAGGGGTAATCCTGAGCCAAATCCGGTTTTTTGAAATGAAAAAAAGTTTATATAGACAGAATAAAAAAGGATAGGTGCAGAGACTCAATGGAAGCTGTTCTAATAAATGGAGTTGGCTGTCTTGCATTAGTAAAGTAAGGGAACCCTTCGTTAAAATTCCGGATTCAAAGTAAAGGATAACCCTATAAATACATATACATACTGAAAGACTATCTCAAATAATTAATGTAATGATAACCCGAACTCAGTATTTATATATATTTATATGAAAAATAAAATAAAAATATTGAATCGATTTCAAGTTGAAGAAAAAATCGATTGATCAAATCATTCACTCCACAGTCTGATAGATAACTAATTAATCGGACGAGAATAAAGATAGAGTCCCATTCTACATGTTAATATCGACAACAAGGAAATTTATAGTAAGAGGAAAATCCGTCGACTTTTTAAATCGTGAGGGTTCAAGTCCCTCTATCCCCAAAAAAGGCCGTTCGACTCCATAATTTTTTATCTTATTTTCCCTTTTCGTTAACGGTTCAAAATTAATTATCCTTCTCATTCGGTTCTTTCACAAACTTTCTTTTCAGAAGTCTTGTGGTAGATCTGATACACATGCAAATGAGTATCTTTGAGTAAAAAAGTAATCCCTGTTGAAAATTGGAATGATTAACAATCAAAATACAAATCATTACTTGGATTGAAACATACGAAGTCATCTTTTTATTTTACAGATTCCAGGTCCTAGATAAGACTTTAGAATACTTTTTCGTCTTTCTTTTTTAATTGACATAGACCCAAGCCGTTTAGTAAAATGAGGAAGACGGCGCATCGGAAATGGTCGGGATAGCTCAGCTGGTAGAGCAGAGGACTGAAAATCCTCGTGTCACCAGTTCAAATCTGGTTCCTGACACACGATTATGAGTATCTATTCGACAATTTAATTAAATTAATTGATATGCATCGACATACATATTCATTAATATAATAAAATATAATAATATGGATCATGCTACCTAATTTAGCCATTTAGATATTTTGGGATGGAGCCCCTTTAGATGAGTAAAGAGTATATGAAAGTATGTAAAAATATGTATTTGTATTTAAAGAAGAAAATTCAATTATGTTTCCTCTTCGTTTTTATTTATTAATAATATGTCTCTTTTCGGTCAAAAAAGATTGGAATATTCCATAGAATAAATATTTCAAAATATTCTATTTTATTCTTCTATGTTATTCTATATTTATATTCTAATTTTCTAATTCTTACATTCTATAATTATATTCTTATTCTTACTATTCTTACCTTATTCTTAACCTCTTTTTAATTCAATTCGTATTTGAAAGGTTCAATTCGTTAGTTAAAAGACTTTAAAGTATAATTTAAGGGAGTTTTGAAGGGTGGGAATATCCAAGATCCATCTTAGATACAGTACAAATTGAATCCGATACTCTTTAATTTCTTTGTATTTTCTTTCATATTCTTTTTTTTTTCTATTTATTTATTCCACCCTATGTGATTTTTTATATAGTATAGGGTGACTTTATATAATATAGTTCATCGAAGGGATGTGCGCGGTACAAAGTTCATAATGCATAACTTGTTTAGTTCATCTTATTTGTTCGGCTCGTTCGAAATAAATATCGTCAAAAATGGATAATCCGACGAATCCTTATTTGGATTGTCTTTTTTTTAGTCCACATATCTATGAATAAAATAATATGAATGAGTCAATGACTCTCCGAATCTATAAAAGAACGAACAAATATCCCTTGAATATCGGAAGCTGTAGCACCGAAAATAAAATTCGTTTCTTATTTTTTGAATTTTATTCAATGAGCATCTTGTATTTCATAAAAATTCGGGGCAATATAATCCTTACGTAAGGGCCACCCTATCCAACTTTCCGGCATTAAGATACGTTTCAGACGTGGATGATTATCATAAGAGATTCCTACCATATCATAAGATTCTCTTTCTTGAAAATCCGCACTTTTCCAAACCCAGAAAACTGATGGAATTCTAGGATTCTTCCTTGGGGTAAATACTTTTATACATACTTCTTCTGGTT